GAAAGGAAAAAACAAAGGATGAATTCCACTTTAAAAGGACACGCTATCAAAATATAAAAAGACCAGTTTATGAAACTTCTTACCCTCCGGATGGAAATAAAGAAAATTCGAAGTTAGAAATAGATAAAAAAGAAAAATCTCTCTTCTGGTTTGAAAAACCTCTTGTGACTATTCTTTTCGACTATAAACGATGGAATCGTCCATTTCGATATATAAAAAATGATAAATTTGAAAATGCTGTTAGAAAAAAACAAAGTATATTAATAATATAAAAATGAATACATAAGCTGAATACAATAAGATATAAGACGAGATTCGACCACCTCCTAGATATTTAATACTTTCTGCTACAAAAAAATTAAGAATACCCACCGCATTGGTAATTCCATCAATTATCCGTCGATCAAAAAAATAAGTTAATTCAGCTAATAATCTTATACCCCCAATTAAGGATATTCTATAAAAAGCATCTATGTAACCACGACTATATGACCAATTATATATTATATTTATAATTTTTTCAAAAAAAAAATTTTTAGTAAAACTTTTACCAAATGAATTACGAAAATTCAAATTTTGTAAAGATGAATAAGCGGGCTTATAGAAGAAAAAGGCTATAAATATTCCGAAAAAAGCTATACTCACAGAAAAAGTTGCATTTTTAACAAATTCATACCAATTTTCCGAACCTTTTGAACTTTCATGTAACAAGTTTATAGACGGAGTTAACCATTTGTCTAATATATTAAAATCAATTGCTTCTTGATTGAATTGAGTGAACGGAATTCCTATGACTCCAACAAACAAAGTAAATAGGGATAACACAAACATCGGAAATAGCATAGTATTATCTGATTCATAGGGATACGAAAAAGTATTCTTAGTACCAAAATGGGGAATAGTAACAAAAGGACGCATCATTTTTGTTACATTACTATCAATTTGATATCTTGTTTTTTTCCAAAAAAAAGAAGACCTTTCATTATTATTCATTGTTAATAATGATAAGAAAGGAAAGTTGTTTTGAATTATTTTGGATCCTTCTTTACCCCATAATGATATTGAATAGAGGGAGTTATTTGTTTTTCCGCTGTAATTTTTAAAATAAAGGTTTAAATGTCCCTCAAAAGTAAGTAAGTAGATGCGAAACATATAAAATGCTGTTAATCCTGCTGTGGAACAGGCTATTATTGCGAAAATCGGTGAATACAACCAACTATCATTAAGAATTTCATCTTTGGACCAAAAGCAGGCAAGGGGTGGAATACCACAAAGAGAAAGGGTACCTAATAAAAAAGCATTTTTTGTAATTGGCACATGCTTTGTTAAACCACCCATAAGAACCATGTTCTGACTTTTATCTGGAGAATATCCAACAACCGATTCCATTGAGTGAATAATGGACCCAGATCCTAAAAACAACAACGCTTTTGAATAAGCATGAGTAATCAAATGAAATAAAGCAGCGCGATAAGACCCCATACCCAAAGCTAACATCATATAACCCAATTGCGACATTGTAGAATAGGCTAAACCTCTCTTAATATCTTTTTGAGCAAGAGCTAAAGTAGCTCCAAATAGTACTGTTATTATACCTATCAAAGCTATTAGATTCATGATGTAAGGTATTTTTATAAAAAGCGGAAGAAGCCGAGCGACAAGAAAAATTCCCGCTGCTACCATCGTAGCAGCATGTATAAGAGCGGAAATGGGGGTAGGCCCCTCCATAGCATCAGGTAACCATACATGAAGAGGAAATTGAGCAGATTTAGCAACCGCACCTGCAAATAATAGGACGGCGCACAAAGTAACAAATAATAAATTAACCTCATTATTATAAATTAAGTTATTGAATATTTTAAACAAATCCCGAAATTCAAAACTACCCGTTGTCCAATAAAGACCTAAAATCCCTAATAATAAACCAAAATCCCCCACGCGATTAGTTACAAATGCCTTTTGACAAGCATTCGCCGCAGTAGGTCGAGTGAACCAAAAACCTATTAATAGATAAGAACACATTCCAACCAATTCCCAAAAAATATAAATTTGGATCAAATTCGAACTAGTAACTAATCCCAACATTGACGTATTGAACAAACTCATATACGCAAAAAATCTCAAATATCCTTGATCATGAGACATATAATTGTCACTATAAATAAGAACCAGAATTCCAACAGTCGTGATTAATATTGCCATAATACAAGTAAGTGGATCGATCAAGTAGCCCAACTCTAAAGAAAAATCATTATTGATAGTCCAAGACCATACATATTGATAGATATAACTACTATTTATTTGATCAATAGACAGATAAACTGAAAAAATCATAACTATACTTAACAATAAAACACTCGGAAAAGACCACATACGTCGAAGGTTTTTGGTTGCCGTCGGAAAAAGTAGAAGTCCCACTCCTATTAAGATAGGAATTGGAAGTGAGATGAAAGGTATGATCCATGCATATTGATACGTATATTCCATAAAAAAAGTATATTTAATTCCTAATTAATTTTTCTGATTCACCAGCTCTTATCTCTTTTCAAAAGGATCAGTTAATAAAAAATTTAAATATCCAAAAGTTAAATAGAATTTTCTTTTTCTATTCTTAATTATTCTTAATTGTTTGCCAAATACTTCAAATATTTCAAGTCACGAAGTTTGAATTGTTCAAATAAGATGATCCACTGAAACTATTAATGAACACACCTATTTATTTTAAGTAAAATATTTTGACAATATAGAAACTGAAAATTCTCTTTATTATTATTTAGTATGCATTAAAAAAATTTCCCGCTATAGATCAAGAAGGAATAATTACACGAAAAACACGCTTTTATTTTGGTATCAATCATAAAAGACAGCCTACAAGTTGATACAGTAAAATAAGACTTCTTTTTATTAAATTCCTTTATTACGAATCATTAAACAATTCATTTTTTTTTGACAAAATAATATTATATATATATATATTTTTTTTCTTTGTTCCTAATCGAATAATTTTTCATTCTCGATAGTATATTAGGAGTATACTATAATTTAAAGAATAAATGGATAATAAATAAAATAGTAAAGAACAATTCGTTTTGAACAATAGATGTCTTTCACATCCAACTATAGCAATGAATAATCAATTATAATTTTTTAATGGCAGTTCCAAAAAAGCGCACTTCTATATCAAAAAAACGGATTCGGAAAAATATTTGGAAAAGCAAAGGGCGTCGGGCAGCGTTGAAAGCTTTTTCGTTAGCAAAATCTCTTTCAACGGGGAATTCACAAAGTTTTTTTGGGGACAAATCAAATAAATAATTAAACATTGGAATAATCTGAATCGGTTTGACTCAAAAAACAGCCTAGTAGAAGTTGGTTTATAATTTTTATTATTTAATATAATTTTTTTTATATTATGAAAATTGATTATATATAATATAATTGAATAATTTTAATTTATTAAAAAAAAAATTGTCACTAAAATATATATATTCAAATAAAAATAAACATTTTTTTTAATCAAAGCAATTATTGGAATTTCCTAATGTTTTGAGCGGATGAATATGAAATTCCTTTTCCTTTTTTTAGGGTATGTAAAAAAAAAATAATAATAAATCTTTTCTTTACTCTATTATAAAATAGAAAATGGTACTTTTTTTTCTTGTTCAAAGAATAAAAATAAATACAAGGGTTGACCTTTCTTTTTCATATCTTTGTTTTATAATTTTCGGGATGGGGAAAATACGAATCCCCATCGCCCCAATAAACCAAAAATTTTTTGTTGAGTTTTATTTTATTATATATTTTCTATATTATAGAATATAGTTATATATATATAATATCGAAATATAGAAGATCAAATAGTATAGTAAACTGAAACTGTTTATTAAAAATTTAATGAGACGTTGAAACAATGACATTAGTTGATTAAGTTAAAACCTTATTTAAAAATTCTATGAACCCTTATTTCTTTTCTCTAAATCATTATTACTATTATAGAATATACCCCGCCGAATACATAATTAAATTGGTTTGCAAAATCCTAACACAAATTTTATACACAACGAAAACCCTTTAATACAAAGGCAAGATTTCTAGAAATTTATTGAGTGTAGTGCTGTGCTGAAATTGTGATCGATAAAAATATCCTATTTTAGGTTTTCATTGAAAAAATAAGATAAAAAAAAATCATTAAAAAATGTAAATGAAAAATAACATTTTTAAAAAATTATATCTACATATTGACACCCGAACTATCTAGTTACAACAGTTCCTTTTTGAAAGAGAATAAACTAGGCAAAATCCTATAAAAAAAACTATTGTTAAATAAATTAAGAAAATTGACACCTTAAATTATTATTGAAATAAATGAAAATTAAGAATAAATACATTACATATATAAATATTAAATAAATAAATGAAATCAGATAATAGAGATTTTTATTGGAAACGCTCAAATCCCCTATTTCATTTTTAATGAAATTTGAAAATTGAAAGATAAAGAGTTTTTTATCCCCTATAAATATTTTGTAAAAAATATTACATTGAATTGAAAATTCTTCTATTTTTTCGATCTCGACGATTGAATAATAATAGGTTATTATGATTTCGAGAAAGCCGCTATGGTGAAATCGGTAGACACGCTGCTCTTAGGAAGCAGTGCTAGAGCATCTCGGTTCGAGTCCGAGTGGCGGCATGCCATTTTTTATTATAAAAAAAGTTCTATAATATAATTAATTCAAGTCCCAAATATTAATTCAAATAATTGAATTGAGCGACCTTTTTTAATAATTTTTTTTTTATGATATTTTCAACTTTAGAGCATATATTAACTCATATATCTTTTTCGGTCATTTTTATTGTCATTACAATTCATTTGATAACCTTATTAGTCGATGAAACCATAGGACTCTACGCTTCGTCAGAAAAGGGCATCATAGCTACTTTTTTCTGTATAACAGGATTATTAGTTACTCGTTGGATTTATTTGAGGCATTTACCATTAAGTGATTTATATGAATCATTACTATTTCTTTCATGGGGTTTCTCCATTATTCATATATTTACGTATTTTAAAAAATATAAAAACCATTTAAGTGTAAGCGCAATAACCGCGCCAAGTACTATTTTTACCCAAGGTTTTGCTACTTCAGGTTTTTTAACTGAAATGCATCAATCCCCACTATTAGTCCCCGCTCTCCAATCTCATTGGTTAATGATGCACGTAAGTATGATGCTATTGGGTTATGCATCTCTTTTATGTGGATCATTATTTTCAGTAGCTCTTATAGTGATTACATTTCAAAAAGCTATAAGAATTTTTGGTAAAAACAATAATTTAGTAAATGCGTTATTTTCCTTTGATGAGATCCAATACATGAACGAGGGGAACAATGTTTTAAGAAACACTTCTTTTTTTTCTTCGAAGAATTATTATAAGTCTCAACTTATTCAACAATTAGATCATTGGAGTTATCGTATTATTAGTCTAGGGTTTATCTTTTTAAGCATAGGTATTCTTTCAGGGGCAGTATGGGCTAATGAGACATGGGGATCATATTGGAATTGGGACCCAAAGGAAACTTGGGCATTTATTACTTGGACCATATTCGCAATTTATTTACATACGCGAACAAATCACAATTTGGAAGGTGTAAATTCTGCAATTGTGGCCTCTATGGGTTTTCTTATAATTTGGATATGCTATTTTGGGGTCAATCTATTAGGGATAGGGCTCCATAGTTATGGTTCATTTACATTAACATCTAATTGAATGAATTCAAGAAAGGGCCTGACGAACACAAACATGGGAGAGTATAGATAAGAAAACTGTGTGTAAGACATCGAGAACCCTTTGAATCACTACATTACTTGATTCAAATGGTTCTCACAAAAGCCAAATTTATGAGGAAGTCCAATTCATTTTTTTATTTAACTTAAGAAAAAAGACTTCTTTTTTTATTGTGCAACGAACGATTTCAAAAATAATTATTAATTTATTGCTGTTTCATTTTTTTTATGAAAACTATCTAGCAAAATAATTAGATAAAATAGCTTCGACCTTGTCAACTGATAGTGAGAAAACAAAATCTGGATAAATACCAATACCTATGACAGGTATAAGGATAGAGATCGCAACAAACAACTCTCGCGGTCCCGAATCAAAAAAATAAGAATTTTGAGCATTAAAAAGCTTGTATCCATAGAACATTTGGCGTAACATAGATAATAAATAAATGGGAGTTAATATAATCCCAATTGCCATTACCAAAGTAATTAGTATTTTTGTCATTAAAAGATATTTTTGGCTGGTAATTATTCCCAAAAAGACTATTAATTCTGCAACAAAACCGCTCATACCCGGCAATGCAAGGGAAGCCATCGATAAGATACTGAAAGTCGTGAATATTTTTGGAATTGGGATAGCCATTCCGCCCATTTCATCGAGATAAACAAGACGTATTCTATCATAACTTGTTCCCGCCAAGAAAAAAAGCGCAGCACCAATAAATCCATGAGAGATTATTTGTAAAATAGCTCCATTGAGTCCCGTATCGCTTATAGAACCAATTCCTATAATTATGAAACCCATATGAGAGACGGAGGAATAAGCAATTCTTTTTTTTAAATTGCGTTGACCCGAAGATGTTGAAGCTGCATAGATTATTTGAATTATGCCTACTATGATCAACCAGGGTGAAAAGATAGAATGGGCGTGGGGTAATAATTCCATATTGATCCGAACCAATCCATATGCTCCCATTTTTAATAAGATTCCGGCTAGAAGCATACAAGTACTGTAATGTGCCTCTCCGTGGGTATCTGGTAACCATGTATGTAAGGGTATAATCGGTGATTTGACAGCAAAAGCAATAAGAAATCCGATATAGAATAGTATTTCCAGTGCTATAGGATACGATTGATTAGCTGATGTTTCAAAATTTAAAGTTGGTTCATTAGAACCATATAAACCGATACCCAAAACTCCCATTAACAAAAAAATGGAACCTCCCGCAGTGTACAAAATAAACTTTGTAGCTGAATACAACCGTTTCTTTCCTCCCCACATCGATAGAAGTAGATAAACGGGAATTAATTCTAACTCCCACATGATAAAAAATAGTAAGAGGTCTCGAGCAGAAAATGATCCTATTTGACCGCTATACATTGCTAACATTAGAAAATGGAATAATCGGGAATCTCGAGTAACTGGCCAAGCCGCTAAAGTAGCTAAAGTGGTGATAAACCCCGTCAGTAAAATGGGTCCTATGGAAAGTCCATCGATTCCCAATCTCCAGTAAAAATCCAAAAAAGGGATCCATTTATAATCCTCCGTCAGTTGGATTAATGGATCGTCTAATTCAAAATGATAACAAAATGCATAGGTTGTTAGAAGGAGCTCGAGTACACAGATACATATAGTATACCATCTCATTACTTTATTTCCTCTATGAGGGAAAAAGAAAAGTAATAAACCCGCAAATATTGGAAAAACTACAACTATTGTTAACCAAGGAAAATAATTCGTAGTAAAAACAAGATACACTTGGACTAAAAAAACCCATGTTCGAAAATGAAATAAAAAAAATATATATGTATATTTATTTTCGAGCACGAGTTTTTGTCGGTAAAAAATAAATCAAATGTATTCAAGGGGGCTTTTATAGAACGTATCAATAAGCTAGACCCATGCTTCGAGTTGTTTCATGCCATAAATAAACGCGAACACTCAAGAAATCCGTCGGACAGGCAGATTCACATCTCTTACAACCAACACAGTCTTCTGTTCTTGGAGCCGAAGCTATTTGCTTAGCTTTACATCCGCCCCAAGGTATCATTTCTAATACATCTGTGGGGCAAGCTCGGACACATTGAGTACACCCTATACATGTATCATAAATCTTTACTGAATGTGACATTGGATCTAGAAATTTTTTTTAAGACTATAAATTTTCGATCGAGTAAATTTGTAAATGAATTATATATTTAGATACCAGATGAGTCAATAATTTATCAGAATTTTTATAATCAATCTACTTTCAGATTAACTCATGCGATAGGGCCAAGATACTTTGATTTTTTACGTTTTCGCAAACATGATCATGGATTAACTATCATACAAATAATATTACTTGATGAATATCATAATTTATCTGATAAATAAATACTACTTATTCAACAAATTCGATTGATTGATACGAGTTGATTTTCTGTTACGATAAATTGACGAAACAATAGCTGGGCCAATAGCTGCTTCAGCGGCTGCAATAGCTATAACAAAAATTGAGAAAATATTCCCTTTTAATTGGCGACTATCAAAAAAATCAGAAAATGTTACAAAATTCATATTCACTGCATTCAGTATAAGCTCAAGACACATAAGGGCTCTAACCATATTTCGGCTCGTGATCAATCCATAGATACCGATAGAAAATAAATAGGCACTTATAACAAGTACATGTTCGAGCATGATTGACCAACTCCTTATCAATTCCGATTCATTTCAATATGAACAAAAATTTAATAGATTCAATTCAATTGACAAAAAAAAAAAGTACAGAACAAGGGAATATATTGGTAATCGATCGAATAAAAGAATTTTTATTTTATTTAGACAGAAACAATCTTCAAATAGAATTAAAGGGAAATGTGTGTGATAACATAGAACAAAGTTTAATTTATGCTATTTCTAACTAAAGATTTATTACTCGCGAGCCACGGCAATTGCGCCGATCAAAGCAGCTAAAAGAATGATCGAAATGAGTTCAAATGGAAGAAAAAAATATGTTGATAAATAAATTCCAATTTGTTGACTATTACTTATTAAATCTTGTTCTATAATCTGGTTTGATCTTGTAGTCCAAATAATCCCATACCATGACGTATCTACAATAGTAGTCATTAGTGAAACAAAAATACTTGTACAAACCAGAAAAGTAACTCCACTCCCAACGGTCAAAAGATTAAAATCTTTGGAATATTCTGAACCCTTCATGAACATCACAGCAAATATGATTAAAACATTTATAGCTCCCACGTAAATAAGGAGTTGCGCAGCAGCTACAAACTGGGCGTTTGCTAGAATATAGAATAAGGATATAGAAACAAGAACCAGTCCCAACGAAAAAGCAGAATAAATGGAGTTGTTAAATAATAGTACTCCCATACTTCCTAATATAAGACCTGATCCCAACAAGACTACAAGAAAATCATGTATCGGTCCAGGCAAATCCATTATATGTAGTAAAAAAAGAGATAAATAAATCTAAATGTTTTTCATGACCTTATTGATCTGACCGGGAAAAAAAATGGATAATCAATTCCTAATTAAATCTTAAGGGGTGTGAATTCATGTAGGTACAGTTATTGTATTAATCTTAGTCTTGATCGGAAAGAGTCGAGTAGATTGAAACTATATATTTCGAAATATATAGTTTCAATCTAAATTGAAATATAAATTTTGTAGGTAGTGACCAAACAAACAAAACTAAAGAAACCTCATTTCTTTAGATCAAAACATAACCTTAGTAATTGGAAATTACTCTTTAATCAAGGGATTTACTTATTTTAGACTGAAATTTGAGGCGAATTCAAAATTGTTCTAATTGTATAATCATCAACTACTGACATTGGTAACCGACCCAAAGAAATTTGATTATAATTTAATTCGTGACGATCATAAGTAGAAAGTTCATATTCTTCAGTCATTGATAAACAATTTGTTGGACAATATTCAACGCAGTTACCACAAAATATACAGATCCCGAAATCAATACTGTAATTAAGCAATCGTTTCTTTCGAATATCCGTTTCCAATTTCCAATCAACAACGGGGAGATCTATAGGACATACACGAACACATACTTCACAAGCAATGCATTTATCAAATTCAAAATGGATTCGACCGCGGAACCGCTCCGATGCGATTAGTTTTTCGTAAGGATATTGAATAGTTACAGGTAAACGATTTGCATGGGATAAAGTAATCATGAAACCTTGACCAATGTACCTTGCAGCTCGTACTGTTTGTTGACCATAATTCATGAACCCAGTTACCATAGGGAACATATTGTAATATCTCTAAAGAATTTTATGTTTGTTTCTTTCTCTTGTTTGAGCAAGTCGTGAATATAGAATATGGTATCCCTTTACAGTGAAAAGAGTTGAAAAGAAGTTGTTAATAATAGATTACCGAGAGATATAGGTAAAAGAAATTTCCATCCGAAATTTAATAGTTGGTCTATTCTTAGTCGGGGTAAAGTCCATCTTGTTGCTATAGAAATGAACAAGAACAAATAAGTTTTAGCTAATGTAATAAAGATACTAATTGTCATTCCAAAGACTTCATATGCTTTATTTATTTCAAAAAGTTCATAACCGAATATGTATGGAATAGAGATATCCCAACCACCCAAGTAAAGAACAGTTACAAATAACGAAGAAACTAATAGATTTAGATAGGAAGCAACATAAAATAAACCAAATTTTATACCCGAATACTCGGTTTGATAACCCGCTACTAATTCTTCTTCTGCTTCTGGTAAATCAAAAGGTAATCTCTCGCATTCTGCTAAGGAAGAAATTAGAAAAATAACAAACCCTATAGGTTGACGCCACAAATTCCACCCCCAAAAACCATATTTTGATTGAGCCTCAACTATATCAACTGTACTCGAACTGTTAGATAATCATAGTCGGTAATAACATCACTGTTCTCATCGCTATTACAGAACCGTACATGAGATTTTCACCTCATACGGCTCCTTGAGGGCCATAAATAAATCTAAGGAGCGTGTCGGGATTATTTATCTTGATATGTCTTTTTGTAGAATAGTATAGGATAAAAATCTATCGTGTGTCCCCAAATTAACCCAATAGAATTCTGTCTGTTCTAATAATAAACAAAAAGGGTACTTCTGAATTGATCTCATCCTTTAATAAAAAAAATTTATTTGTTGAGTAATAACTTAATTCTTCACTAAAATACTATTTATTATAAATATCAATAACCCATCGTTTTCAATTACGAAAAAAAAAATTGGCTATTCCATTAGTTCATGAATTCGGACACGAATTCTATCTCTATGAATAGGGAGATAGGAAAGAAATGAATAGAGGAATAGATGGAGATAAGAAACAATAAAAAAGATCTCTTTTTTTGTTGTAATTGGATTCTTTCCATTTTTTTTTTTTCGTTCCTATTCTTCTTTCTGACAAAAAGGGGACTTACAAAATAAGGGATTATTTCGTTTCCGATAGTCATTTATTTAATGGGTGGATAGGCGCATACTCTGGATCGGAATCGTGGGGAGTACTGCCTGATCATTTCTACAAACTTAAAGCCCCAATTCGTATTCTTTTTTTTTATATTATGCATTTTGCAAAAATGTCCTTCTCTCTCTTTTGGATAATTTTGAAAATCTCCATTACTAATCCTTTGTATATCTTGGTGTTTCTAACCATCCACTCATTTTTGCTCAATCGGCCGTGTTATGGTAATACATATATGGTAGTACATACAAATAATAGTGAAAACTCAATCCGGTTGATCTTTTGAATCCGCTTCAAGACAGGATAACTAGTCAACCAATCTTGGGATAAAGGCTCTCTTGTGCCTATGTTTATTTCTGCTTAACTCTTATACATAGAAAATGAGACTCAATATTTTGACTGCTAATTTTTATTTATATAAGCTGTTTTCTTTCACTCATATAACTATCTGATTTAGTTCATTAATCCGAATTATGAATATAAAAATGAAGATATCTATTCAATTCATTTCACCCCTTTTCTGGAAAAAAAAGTGGGAGAAGTTTATGTCTCAACGAATCACACGTAGAGATATTGATAATACACATAGAGTTAATGGTATTTCATAACTAATTGATTGAGCAGCAGCTCGTAGACCACCTAAAAAGGAATATTTATTATTGGATCCATATCCTGACATAAGAAGTCCGATGGGAGCAACACTTGAAATGGCAATCCATAAAAAAACACCAATATGGAGATCGGCTAAAACAAGGTGATAACCAAAAGGAATTACTGAATAGCTTAGTAAAATTGATATGACTGCTATGGATGGTCCGATACTGAATAAACGAGTATCACCTCTAGATGGAAGCAGATTTTCTTTAAAAAGTAGTTTTGTACCATCTGCTAAAGCTTGAAGAACTCCCAAAGGACCAGCATATTCAGGTCCAATCCGTTGTTGTATCCCTGCGGATATTTCTCTTTCTAACCATACAATTACTAGTACGCCTATTGTGATTCCCAATACAGTAGTCAAAATAGGGACAAGCACCCATAGAATTCCATAGACTTCTTTTAAGAATTCCAATCTCGAAAAAGAATTGATATCTTGTACTTGTGATGTATCAATTATCATTTTAACGATCAACTTCTCCCATAATGATATCTATGCTACCTAGTATTGTCATAATATCAGCCAATTTCATTCTTTTAACTAACTGAGGAAGAATTTGCAAATTGATAAAACCCGGTGGGCGAATTTTCCATCTCCAAGGAAAACCACCCTGATCCCCTATCAAAAAAATGCCCAATTCCCCTTTTGGGGCTTCGACTCTCACATAAAGTTCTTGTTTCGCCAATTCAAAAGTTGGCGAAGGTTTTTTACTAATGAATCGATAGTCAAAGTCATTCCATTCCGGAGACCTTCCTCGATCAAAAGATCGTATTTCTAAATTTTCATAAGGCCCCCCTGGAATTCCTTCCAAAGCTTGTTGAATAATTTTTATGGATTCCGTCATCTCACCAAGTCTGACTAAATAACGAGCTAATGAATCTCCTTCTTTTTGCCACTGAACTTCCCAATCAAATTCGTCATAACACTCATAATGATCAACTTTACGAAGATCCCATGGTATTCCGGAAGCTCGCAGCATTGGTCCTGATAACCCCCAATTTATTACCTCTTCTCCAGAAATAACGCCTACTCCCTCAACTCGTTCTAAAAAAATAGGATTTTGGGTAATAAGTTTTTGATATTCAGCAACCCCTGTCAAAAAATAATCGCAGAAATCCAAACATTTATCTATCCATCCATGAGGTAGATCAGCTGCGACTCCCCCGATACGAAAAAAATTATGCATCATTCTCATACCGGTGGCTGCTTCGAATAGATCATATACTAATTCTCTTTCTCTGAAAATATAGAAGAAGGGAGTCTGTGCGCCAATATCCGCCATAAAAGGGCCAAGCCATAACAGATGAGAAGCTATACGACTCAACTCCAACATAATTACTCTGATATAGCTGGCTCTTTTAGGTACTTGAATATTTCCCAACTGTTCTGGACCATTTACGGTTATTGCTTCTGTGAACATAGTAGCTAAATAATCCCAACGTGTTACATAAGGTAGATATTGTATAATTGTTCGGTTTTCTGCTATTTTTTCCATCCCCCTGTGTAAATAACCCAATATTGGTTCACAGTCAATAACATCTTCACCATCCAAAGTAAGGATGAGTCGAAGAACACCGTGCATTGATGGGTGGTGAGGTCCCATATTGACTATCATGAGGTCGTTTCTTGTAGCTGGTACATTCATAAGTTTTTCCTCGATTCATCTTTCCATGAATTGCTGAAAATGAAAATAAGTTCATAAAAATTCAAGATCTAATAAATCAAATAATTCAAAATTACTTTGAAAATTACTGAGTTTTTGACTCCCGAATATCCAATTGATTAATTAATTCTTTATAACGCATTTTATTTTTCTTTGATAAATAAGAAAGTAATCGTTGGCGTTTTCCGAGAATTTTACGTAGACCTCTTTGAGATAAATAGTCTTTTTTGTGCAATTCCAAATGTGAAGTAAGTCTTCGTATCTTATTGGTGAAATTGACTACTTGAAATTCAACAGATCCTCCATTTTCTTTTTTTTCTTCTTGCGAAATAACTGAGCTGAATGAATTTTTTACCATAAAATGAAATCTCCTTCCCCTCCTTTTTTCTTTTTTTAGAAATTATTATTGATCAGTAATAATAATGTTACTCATTTTAATTTGATATACACAATAATCTTAATTTGATTAAGAATTTCTATTCTTTTTTTTTTTTTAATAAAATTTATCAATCCAATTTTAAAAATTGGATTCAGATAGGTATACAAAAGGCTGGTATATTTCGGCACGCACAAAAAATATTTAGACTTAAATGAAAATTTAAATTAAAAATGAAATAAGAATATTTTATTGATTCATTTCGAAATCTAATAGATACGTCATTGAATTAAATTAATATCATCTATCAGAATGTAAGACAGTGCCATATGTGTATTTCTTTGTCTTCATATACCAGAGTACGGGCAATATAGGAAAAATGTAGCATTAACGAATTTTCAATTGTGGATACATATGGATCCTTAGCATACTAAAACGACTGCTATTATTGGTATCAAACCAATAACGATTCATACAAGCTAAATCTTCTAATCGATAATTGGGCCAAAGAAAGAACTTGAATTTATTTAGTTTATTTTTATATCTATCAAGATGTTTGCTTCTTTTATCTAAAACTTGATCATCCGTTTTCACCTTATTGACATTGTAAAATGCTGTATTTCTATGGATATCATTTCTATTCCGAGAATTGAAACAAATTAGAATTCTGAACTCTCTACGACCTCTAGGGGATAAGATATTTTCCGGAACAAGCAAATCATAATGATTGCTGGTTCTATTTTCATTCGTTTTTTGATGTATTGCAATGAATTCAGCAAAACTCTTTTTATCAGGATAGCCTTTTTCTTGATATCTTTGATTAATTTGGTACTTATTCTTATGAACTAATGAAATACCTATGGTTTGAGACATAATAAATTGTCCATCATTTTTTACAGACAGACGAACCGGTTCGATAATCAATATTCCCCTTTTCATTAATTCTGTAAGAGTTAAATCCTTCTGAACTATCAGAATATCCAGACTCATTTCTCTCCTTTGAATAGAGGATATAGCAATTTCTCTGGGATTTATCAGTCTAAGCAGGAGACAATATACTTTGATATTATTGATCATTCTTTGATTTACGGAATCATCCCATCTCAATTGAAAACGAAAATATCTTTTTAGGAAGAAATCAAGCTCCGCTTCCGTGTTTTTCTTGTATTGCTTTTTATTTATACGTTTTTTCACATCTGCTCCCGCGGAATCTTCTTGAACATATTTTTTGTGGTTTGAGAGAGCTGATTCAAGATCCTCTTCGGCCACAGATTCCTTTTCTCCTTTATTTACATTTTCTAATTCAAGAGTTTTTGCCTTCGCTGATATAAAAAGAGATCTTTTTTTCTTTCCAATTCGTTTTTGATTTTTACTAAAAATTGCATTTCCATTCAAATTTAAAAGAAGTGATTTGATTGGTATGATCCACGGATTAATCTTATATGCATTATAAAGTATCAAAAATTCTGGAAAGAACCAAAGTTCCAGATTCGATATGGAAGGACTTAGTATTTCTTCATTCATTCTCATCCAATCAAAAAAGATTTTTTTTTTATTGTTGGATGGGTTGATTTCTTGATCTTGATTAATTGTGAGATAAAAAAAATCTTTCTTATCGATTTTTTCAATTAGTTGAAAATTATTAACCCCAGTTTTAGTATTTTTATTACTGTTCGTGTCAGCCTCAATATGGATCCAGGCTCCAATATCGGCCTTATTTTTAAGACAAAAATGCAGCATTCTCCAATCAAAATATTTTCTATCCGGATTTTTTTCGAGATCTATAATATCATCTTCTACTAGATAATTATTGATAGGGATACCCGTCAGTATATCAAAAAATTTCCAGTTATCTGTGTTGTACTTATAAGAACTTTCTTGATTATTTTTTACTTGTACTGGTAATTCATAAATATATGAATCTTTATTATCTTCATAATTAATAGATTTATATGATAAAAGATCATATATATATTTTTTTTTAATATTATCTTTTTTATTCGGTAATGAGTAGTGTGTTTCAAAAGAATTTTGTTTTTTGTAATCAATTAATCGGTTTTGTTCATATGAAGAACATTGGTTAAAATCTGTATTTTTGGCCATACGATCTTGACTATTTCGCCATTTTTGTGGTAGTAATTTTGCCCATCTAATCGGATATAAATCGTACTGATAATGACCCCTTAACCAGTTTTTCCATTGATTCATTCCAGAATTTTGAAGATTCTTTTGTTTTAAGTCGGAATGTAATATTTCTTGTGCTCCAACAACTTCAACAAAATAATCCTGTATTTCATTCTTAAGAAAAAGAGATGTTCCGTGATATTGAAAGACAGGTCTTAACTTAGATAAGTTAATAATTTGTGTTTGTGATAATTTGTAAAATAAATATGCTTGCGACAAGTATGATAAGTCACAAAAGATCTTTCCATTCTTATTACTAATATTGGAAAGTGACTTTTTTATAGTTGAAATAAAGTGAATTAGACTTTGATTTGTTTTATCAATTTTTTCTTGATTTGCTTCATTATTGGAAATGGATTTAGTAAATTTTTTTTTTATTGATTCAATAAAAAGTTGCACATTAATCCTCGGGATATTAATCATACGTTGAAAGATATTTATGTATATGTTTTCAACGAAAAATTTTATAAAATGATGCGATTTACGAATTAATCGTACATTTCTTTTTTTTAATATCTTTAAAATATTTTTCTGAGATTCTAATATTTTATCATCATAACTTATTTTGTTAGCACTAATATTTATTTCTGGATTTATAAACTCTTTTTTCGTGTCTTTTCTAATTTTTTCAATTTTTTTTAGTATGGTGTTTGTTCTATTAGTCAGATCTTTCATTTTTTTTTCTCTCAATGAAAAATTTGTCCAATCGATAGATCGAATTATACTGGACGAGCCTTGGATCATTCGATTACTTATTATCGAATTTTTTTCGTTTTTCGCTTCATTCAACTCGTATATTTCTTTCAATTCAAATAATCGAATTGGGTTTCTTTGTGAAAGTTCTTGTATTATTTGTTTTATAAATAAAATGTTTTTGATGACCCATTTTTTTGTTTCTTTTGAGATATTTATAAACAAGTTTGTTCTTTCTTTTAAAACTCTTAGAATTATAAAACCCTTCTTTTTCCATTTTTTCATTTTTTTTTCGAGTTCTTTTATTAAAATGGGTTCAAAAAACGAAAGTTGTTTTCGGGGAGAACCAAAAGGCAGTTCAGCTTCCATTCCCCAAACTGTTAAAAAACAAAAATCATTTTTTTGTCCTTTCTTCTTTTTTATTGAATCTTTATTAGGGGATTGTAACCTAGATGTGTGCCACGGTTTCAGACGAAAAGGAAATAAGATCTTTATTTGAATACCGTCTGTTAACCAGTTTTTTGGAAATTCTTTTTCTGATAATTGAACACCATTATAGGTGCATTTTACATGCATTTCTTTATTCCAATTTTTAAAATCCTCGGACCATTCAGGAAATTGAAATAATAGCATACGGATAATATTTTTAGCTATTATCAATGAG